TTGCACGTATAGAGATTCAAAAAAGAATCGATTTGATTCAGGTCATAATCTATATGGGATTCCCCAAGTTATTAATAGAAGACAGGACTCGAAGAATCGAAGAATTACAGATGAATGTACAAAAAGAACTCAATTGTGTAAACCGAAAACTCAACATTGCTATTAGAAGAATTTCAAATCCTTATGGGCACCCCAATATTCTTGCAGAATTTATAGCCGGACAATTAAAGAATAGAGTTTCATTTCGCAAAGCAATGAAAAAAGCTATTGAATTAACTGAACAGGCAGGTACAAAAGGAATTCAAGTACAAATTGCAGGGCGTATCGACGGAAAAGAAATTGCACGTGTTGAATGGATCAGAGAAGGTAGGGTTCCTCTACAAACCATTCGAGCTAAAATTGATTATTGTGCCTACGCAGTTCGAACTATCTATGGGGTATTAGGCATCAAAATTTGGATATTTGTAGACGAGGAATAATAAGAACTTACTTTACTTGTATTTAGTTCTATCTGGTGATAAAACAAAAAAAGGCAAACTCTTTCATTCCTTTTCTGTTAAATAAAAAAAAAAAATGAACAATTCTATAAGGTTGAATAAAAATTCGATTAATCGTTTGATATAATTGCTATGCTTAGTGTGTGACTCGTTGGTTTTTTTAGGATTATAGGATTCAACAAAATCGACCGGCCCGTAGTACGAACTGATAACTATAGAACTAATAATCAACTCATCGCTTCGCATTATCTGGATATAAGGAACCAGTCAAGATATGATATATGAGTCATATCATTGTAGCAACTGAAATCTTTTTTGCATAAACACAAAAGAAAAACCAATCTGATTATGAGTTGTAAAGCAATAAAAGTATACAGATAAATGGAAGGGTGAGAGAAAGATAGGAAAAGAAATATCAATGATATATAATTCCAATATGTAAGGTCTATGAGTCATCTCATATAAAGGGAATGTAATAAAGCATCAATACTGATTGATCCATAATTAGACAAATCGGTGCATAGAAGAAAAAATCAAGAGCCCTGAGCCAATAAAGACTGAGAAGGTTGACTCAAGAAAAAAATTTCATTCATTAATAAATTTCATTAAGGGCTCCGTTGTAGAATTCAGACCTAACCATTAATCGAGAAGTGGTGGGGACGACAGAACCTGTGAATGCATAAGATTCTATTGAAAACGAATCCTAATGATTCATTGGGTAGGATGGCGGAACGAACCAGAAACCTATTCATTTATTCTGAGAGGTCATGTCATAGACTAATCTTACAATTGAATGTTGAAAGAGTAAATATTCGCCCGCGAATTTTTTTTTATTTCTAAATTTTACTAAATTTTAGTCGATTCGATATGATAATACAAAGGAAAAAGAAAATAAAGATTCATTATAACGTTATATAAAAACGACATTATCTATAAATAGAAGACGTGTTTAATTATATATTAAAACACAAAAAATTTAAAATTTATAATAGATATAGATTAGATAAAATTTAAAAGAATACCACGATTCCGTATATTATTCACCGTGTATATTATTTTTTAATTGTTTAATTCGCGAGGAGCTGGATGAGAAGAAACTCTCATGTCCAGTTCTGTAGTAGAGATGGATGGAATTGATAAACAACCATCAACTATAACCCCAAAAGAACCAGATTCCGTAAACAACATAGAGGAAGAATGAAAGGAATATCTTATCGAGGCAATCGTATTTGCTTCGGTAGATATGCTCTTCAAGCGCTTGAACCCGCTTGGATCACATCTAGACAAATAGAAGCAGGGCGGCGAGCAATGACACGAAACGCACGCCGCGGTGGAAAAATATGGGTACGCATATTTCCAGACAAACCCGTTACAGTAAGACCTACAGAAACACGTATGGGTTCGGGTAAAGGATCTCCCGAATATTGGGTAGCTGTTGTTAAACCCGGTAGAATACTTTATGAAATGAGCGGAGTAGCAGAAAATATAGCCAGAAGGGCAATTTCAATAGCGGCATCCAAAATGCCTATACGAACTCAATTCATTCTTTCGGGATAGGGATGTAGAAACAAAGGAAAGGGGTCTTTTGTATGAAAAAAAAAAAAAAAAAAAATTGCAGGTTTTTTGTTTTGAACAAATAATATTTCTTTTTTTTTATTTAGACCCTTGCATTGAAAACAAAAAAAATCGATAAAAAAACGATATGATTCAACCTCAAACCCATTTGAATGTAGCGGATAACAGCGGAGCCCGAGAATTGATGTGTATTCGAATCATAGGAGCTAGTAATCGACGATATGCTCATATTGGTGACGTTATTGTTGCTGTAATCAAGGAAGCCGTACCAAATACACCTCTAGAAAGATCAGAAGTAATCCGAGCTGTAATTGTACGTACTTGTAAAGAACTCAAACGCGACAACGGTATGATAATACGATATGATGACAATGCTGCAGTTGTTATTGATCAAGAAGGAAATCCTAAAGGAACCCGAATTTTTGGCGCGATCGCCCGGGAATTAAGACAGTTAAATTTCACTAAAATAGTTTCATTAGCACCCGAAGTATTATAAGGGAAGGCCGTAATATAGTTATAGTATTTGGTATTTGAATGAAACCGATTAATTAGTAGATTTTTTATATATCACGTATATACCTTTAATAATTCAGAAATAAAGATAAATAAAAAAAGAAAAAGAGCATGTTGATTATATCAAAATTTGGGGGCAACAAAAATCTTAGTTTATCATGAGTAAAGACACTATTGCTGACATAATAACCGCTATACGAAATGCTGACATGAATAAAAAAAGAACAGTTCGAATACCATCTACTAACATCACTGAAAATATTGTTAAAATCCTTTTACAAGAAGGTTTTATTGAAAACGTGAGAAAACATCAGGAAAGCAATAAATATTTTTTGGTTTTAACACTACGACATAGAAGAAATAGAAAAGGATCGTATAGAACTGTTTTAAATTTAAAACGGATCAGTCGACCCGGTTTACGAATATATTCTAACTATCAAAAAATTCCTAGAATTTTAGGCGGAATGGGGATTGTAATTCTTTCTACTTCTCGAGGTATAATGACAGACCGAAGGGCTCGAATAGAAGGAATCGGCGGAGAAATTTTGTGTTATATATGGTAATCTTTCTGATAGACGAATTATACGCAGAACTTTCATATTTGTGAAAAAGAGAAAGGACAACTTTATAATATTACCCCTCTTACATTAGTTGATACTTCAAAGCGGTTTTACCTGGAATGAAACAAAAAAAAGATTCATGAGGGTTTAATTACTGAACAACTTACCAATGGTATGTATCTTCCGGGTTCGTTTAGATTTGAGATAATGAAAATATGATTCTGGCTTTTGTTTCGGAAAGGATTCGACGTTGGTTTATACGTATACTACCAAGAAATAGAATAAAAATTGAGGTAAGTCCTTATTTAAACCAAAGGACGTATAGTTTATAGACTCCAAAGCAAAGACTCGAATGATTCGGTGGTTTTTTGAATTTCAACATTCTTTCGTGGGGATACAATTCGAAGTTAAAAATTTCAAGAAACTTATTTTCTTCCAATAAATAGTAAGAAAAGGAATGACAAATATGAAAATAAGGGCCTCTGTTCGTAAAATTTGTGAAAAATGTCGATTGATCCGTAGGCGGGGACGAATTATAGTAATTTGTTCCAACCCGAGACATAAACAAAGACAAGGCTAATCTTTCTAAAGCAAAAAAGACTCTAGAAATCAAAAGTAACCGATGTACAGATGTACAAATAAATAAGTAAAAAAAAAATAAGGATACGTTTTGACATGAAATGGATATATCCATATATCTCTGACTTATATTTATGAGATGATAAAATATGGCAAAACCTATACCAAAAATTGGTTCACGTAGAAATAGACGTATTGGTTCACGTAAGAATGCGCGTAGAGTACCAAAGGGAGTTATTCATGTTCAAGCAAGTTTCAATAATACGATTGTGACTGTTACAGATGTGCGGGGTCGAGTAATTTCTTGGTCCTCCGCCGGGGCTTGTGGATTCAAGGGTACAAGAAGAGGTACACCATTTGCCGCTCAAACCGCAGCAGGAAATGCTATTAGGACAGTAGTGGATCAAGGTATGCAACGAGCAGAAGTCATGATAAAAGGCCCGGGTCTCGGAAGAGATGCGGCATTAAGAGCTATTCGTAGAAGTGGTATACTATTAAGTTTCATACGCGATGTAACCCCTATGCCACATAATGGCTGTAGGCCCCCTAAAAAAAGGCGTGTGTAAAAATAAACATTGAAGAGATTTCAAGAGAAATAAATAATTCAATGATTTGATCAAATAATATACTATGGTTCGAGAGAAAGTAACAGTATCTACTCGGACACTACAGTGGAAGTGTGTTGAATCAAGAGCAGACAGTAAGCGTCTTTATTATGGACGCTTTATTCTGGCCCCACTTATGAAAGGTCAAGCGGATACAATAGGAATTGCGATGCGAAGAGCTTTGCTCGGAGAAATAGAAGGAACATGTATCACACGCGCAAAATCTGAGAAAATACCACATGAATATTCTACCATAATAGGTATTCAAGAATCCGTACATGAAATTTTAATGAATTTGAAAGAAATTGTATTGAGAAGTAATCTATATGGAACTCGTAACGCGTCTATTTGTATCAAGGGTCCTGGATATGTAACTGCTCAAGACATTATCTTACCACCTTCTGTGGAAATCGTTGATAATACACAGCATATAGCTAACCTAACGGAACCAATTAATTTGTGTATTGAATTACAAATTGAGAGGAATCGCGGATATCGTATAAAAACGCCAAATAACTTTCAAGACGGAAGTTATCCTATAGATGCTGTATTCATGCCTGTTCGAAATGCGAATCATAGCATTCATTCTTATGTGAATGGGAATGAAAAACAGGAGATACTTTTTCTCGAAATATGGACAAATGGAAGTTTAACTCCTAAAGAAGCACTTC